CTCTTCAAATTCTACTAATTCCCCTGCCATTACTTCATCAAGACCATGAATACGAGCAATGCCATCGCCTACTTGAAGTACGGTGCCGGTATTCACAATCGTGACTTCTCGATTATATTGTTCAATACGTTCACGGATAATATTACTAATTTCGTCGGCTCGAATGGTTACCATTAGTGTCTCTTAATTCTTTTTCGGAAACAAAGGGAGAAAAAAAAAAAAAAAAAAAAATAATGCCTACAGTAAAAGGGCTAATCAGTTATTTCTTTCATGGCCCCGAGCATGCCAATATTAGCACTGATGGTGCGTAAATGTAACTCGCTGTTCGAACAACTATTCAGAGTTCCTAGAGCTCCTTGTAAGGCTTGTTGGAAAACTCGCTGTCGGACCTGATTAATTGCTCTTTGTTGTTCAAAATGAATGGTTTCATTTTTGTAATTTTCTAATCGTTCCAAATTCTCATAAGTGGCATTAATCAAATTCTGTTTTTCTCGTTCTATCTCAGAGTATCCATTCACTCGAAACTCATCTGCTTCCATTTCCACTTTCCGTAAGCGAGCCCGGGCTTTTTCGAGCTGCTCAATAGCTCCTCCGCGTAGTTCTTCTGAATTTCGAATAGTACTCAGAATCCTCTGTTTTCGATTATCTAATAAATCACTTAATGAAAGTAGATTATTTTCCCATTCATTTCACAACTTCACTTCCATGATCTCTTCCCGAACCAAACATGAATCTTTCGATTCATTTGGCTCTCACGCTCAGTTACTTATGTTATGAGCATTCCCATATCTTTTAATGTAATGAGCCTACCCTCTCTTCTCTGTTCGTATTCCAAGATATGGAAACTGATACAAGACCAGAATATTCAGAGGACTCTTCCGACCAGACAAAAAAAATCTGTAATTGTCAGCAAAGTTGTTTTTTTTTTTCTTCAAATCCAAAAAATTCTTCTTATTTTATACATAGGTCGTCGATTCAGCATTGGATAAAAAAAGGGCGAGACACCCATTTTTCCAGTAAATGGTTCAAATCATTTTATCGATATGAGTGTTCTATATCGGATAAATTGCCAACTATTCATTTTGAAACCATCTCCGTACTAACGTAGTGGTAGAAAGAGTACCATGTTGTGCCTGGACTTCAGGCGGTTTAGCTTTAACCATGTTAATGGTCCCACATTATTGGTTGATAGAGAATCAAAGTTGATTTACCAATGAGTCACGAAATGCTATGGTTCTTACATATGATTTCTTAATTTATTCAGAAGTAATTCGTCGAGATCGTGCACCTTTCTTCCCTATTTATAAATAAAAAAAAAAAGAAAATGCAGCCGGTTGGATCCAGCCTATTCTTGAAATACACAACTCGCACACACTCCCTTTCCAAAAAAGATCAATACACCAAGCACTACACTTAGATTTATTAGATTTGTTGCTAAAATATCGGTATTCAACCCGAAACTCCCGGCGGATGGCCAGTAACCCAAGGAAACGAAAGAATCGGTTACATTTTTCATATGCTCTCCTCTTATAGATAGGACTAACAAAATCGAACAGAGTTCTTTTTGTATTACTTCGTCCTGTTTTTTTATTATTGATTTCTTTTTTTTTATTAATTGACTTATTTTAAATATGAATATATTCATTTCATTTGAAATCATTTTCAAATTTCAAAAATGGATTCTTTAGTATTATTTTATTTCAATTGAAGTTCCCAATAAGATACTTATTAGGTCCCCGGTTTCATGTCAATTGCGAAATACCTGCAACGCTTCCTAAAAGTCAAAAGGGGTTTCCATTAAATTAAGGACGGGAAGTGAGAAAGCGAGTGGATCTACTAATTCCTCATCCTCAAATCAGACCTTCCCCGGAGTATTGTCTCAACGAAGAAGTGGAGTGAAGTTTTGATATAATTCGAAGAAGCAAGCGGTAAGTCGACGGCAATAAAATAAGAAAAGAAGTACGTATTTTCACGTTTATAGAATAGGATTAAACAAAAGGATTCGCAAATAAAAGCGCTAATGCCACGACCAGTCCGTAAATTGTTAAAGCTTCCATAAAAGCCAGACTAAGCAATAAAGTACCTCGTATTTTACCCTCTGCTTCTGGTTGTCTCGCGATACCTTCTACGGCTTGGCCCGCAGCAGTACCTTGACCAACTCCAGGTCCAATAGAAGCAAGCCCTACGGCCAATCCAGCAGCAATAACGGAAGCGGCAGAAATCAGTGGATTCATGGTAAGTTCCTCGCACCAAAATAAAGAAATGGTTAATGATACAATCAACCAATGAATTATTACTTATTATTCCATCACTAAGATCCACCCGGTCAAAGTAACTAAGAACTCCGAATTGAAGTGATGATATACTGAATCATCAGAACTACTTCGATATCTCGTTTTTAGTTCCTATCCATGGAGTCTTTGGAAATCCATACGGTTCTAGTTCTTCCATTTCTTTGTTCCGAACCATTCTTTCAATTCTTCGCTCTTTCTCTTCTATA